AGATAGCCAAGTTTATAAAACTTCTTATATGGATAGGAAAAAAAATAAAGAGAATTCGAAGTTAGAAATATTTAAATTGAAAGAAGATCCATTTTTTTTATGGTTTGAAAAACCTCTTGTGACTCTTCTTTTCGACTATAAACGATGGAATCGCCCATTACGATATATAAAAAACAATCACTTTGAAAATGCCGTAAGAAATGAAGTGTCACAATATTTTTTTTATATATGTCGAAACAATGGAAAAGAAAGAATATCTTTTACGTATCCCCCCAGTTTGTCAACTTTCTTGGAAATGATAGAAAGAAAAATTTCTTTGTTGACAAGAGAAAAACTACGCTCTGATGAATTGTATGATCATTGGATTTATACCAATGACCAAAAAAAGAACAACTTGAGCAAAAAATTTCGAAATCGAATGGAAACTCTAAATAAAGGATCCATTACTCTAGATGTATTCGAAAAAAGAACTAGATTGTGTAATGATGAAAATAAAAAAGAATACTTGCCTAAAATATATGATCCCTTTTTGAATGGGCCCTGTCGTGGAAGGGTGAAATTTTTTTTTTCATCCCAAATCCTAAGTAAAATGTCCATAAAAAATTACATCGAGACAGGTTGGATAAATAAGATTCATAATATACTTTTTACTACTGATCAGGAAAAATTTGAAGAAAAAATAGATACATTTGATAAAAATTCATTATCAACAGAAAAAAAACTTTCTTTATTTCCATTTCCAGAAACCGAACAAGGAAGAATTCATTCAGAAGATCAAATAAAAATTTTGAAAATTTTCTTCAACGCAGTTATAACTGAGCCCAAGACTAAAAGAATAAAAAAAAAATCTATTGGAATAAAAGAAATAAGTAAAAAAGTTCCTTCATGGTCATACAAATTAATCAGCGATTTGGAACAACAGGAAGGAGAAAACGAAGAAATCGTGGCAGAGGATTATCAGATTCGTTCCAGAAAAACCAAGCATATACTAATTTTTACTGATAACGATCAAAATACTGATGCTAATAACAAAAATACTAATAATCTTGATGAAGCCGATGAAGTGACTTTCATACGTTATTCACAACAATCAGATTTTCGTCGAGACATAATCAAAGGCTCTATGCGTGCTCAAAGACGTAAAACAGTTATTTGTGAATTGTTTCAAGCAAATGTGCATTCTCCTCTTTTTTTGGACAGAATAGGCAAACCCCTTTTTTCTTTTGATATCTCCGGGATGATAAAATTGATTTTGAAAAAATGGATGTATAAAAAAACAACAGAATTAAGAATCTCGGATTATACCGAGGAAAAGAAAAAAGAAAATGAGAAAAAAAAAAAGAACTTATAAAAAATTCAAATTAAAAAAAAAAAAAAAAGGAATAAATTAATAAAAAAATTAATACAAACAATAAATACAATAAGAGATAAGAAGAGATGCGACCGCCCCCTACATATTTGATACCTTCTCCGAAAAAGAAACTTGTAAGACCGAAACCATTCGTAATTCCATCAATTGCTCGTCTATCCAAAAAATGAATTAGTTCAGCTAGTCCTCTTATACCCTGAATTAAGGATATTGTATAAAAAGCATCTATGTAACCACGATTATATGACCAATCATATATCCCATTTCTTATTCTGTCCCCTAAAATTCTATTAGGACCTCTTTTAGAAAACAAATTTAGTAAGTTCAAATTTTGTAAAGATGAATAAATAGGCTTATATAAAAAAGACGCTATAAATATTCCGAAAAAAGCTATACTGACAGAAAAACTTGCATTTGTCACAAATTCATACCAATCCACCGAATTATTTGAATTCGGATGTAAAAGGTTTATAGACGGATTTAACAATTTAGATAATATATCCAAATGAATTTCTTCTTGATTAAAAGCAAAGGGAATTCCTACGACCCCAACAAACAAAGTAAATAGCACTAATATAACCATAGAAAATAACATGGTATTGTCCGATTCATGAGGATAAGAGAAAGTATTTTTAGTGACAAAATTAGTAATAGTAATAAAAGGGCGTATCCTGTTTTTTCCATTACCATCAATTTGATATGTCTTATTCGAAAAAAAAGAAGCCCTTTCATTATTATTCATTGTCAATAAACTTAATAAACAAAAATGATTTTTAATCGTTTTTGGCACTTCTTTTCCCCATAGAGATATTGAATAGCAGGAACTACTTTTTTGACCATTGTAATTTTGAAAATGAACATTGAAATGTCCCTCAAAAGTAAGTAAATAGATTCGAAACATATAAAATGCGGTTAATCCTGCTGTGGAACAAGCTATTATTGCGAAAATAGGTGAATATAACCAACTATCATTAAGAATTTCATCTTTGGACCAAAAACAAGCAAGGGGAGGAATACCACAAAGAGAAAGTGTACCTACTAAAAAAGCAGTTTTTGTAATTGGTACATGCTTTTTTAAACCTCCCATAAGAACCATATTCTGACTTTTATCTGGAGAATATCCAACAATAGCTTCCATTGAATGAATAATTGATCCGGATCCTAAAAACAACAATGCTTTTGAATAAGCATGAGTAATCAAATGAAATAAAGCGGCTCGATAAGACCCCATACCTAGAGCTAACATCATATAACCCAATTGAGACATTGTAGAATAAGCTAAACCTCTTTTAATATCTTTTTGAGCAAGAGCTAAAGTAGCTCCTAATAATACTGTTATTATACCTATTAAAGATATGAAATTCATTATGTAAGGTATGATTATAAAAAGAGGAAGAAGTCGAGCTACAAGAAAAATGCCCGCTGCTACCATAGTAGCGGCATGTATAAGAGCCGAAATGGGAGTAGGGCCTTCCATGGCATCAGGTAACCATACATGAAGGGGGAATTGTGCCGATTTCGCAACTGCACCTGCAAATAAAAGAAAGGCACACAAAGTAAGAAATAAAAGAGGAACCTCATTATTATAAATCAAGTTATTCAATATTTGGAACAAATCCCGAAATTCAAAACTACCGGTTATCCAATAAAGACCTAAAATTCCTAATAATAAACCAAAATCGCCTACACGATTCGTTACAAACGCTTTTTGACAAGCAGTCGCCGCACTAGGTCGTGTGAACCAAAAACCTATTAATAGATAAGAACACATTCCAACTAATTCCCAAAAAATATAAATTTGTATCAAATTCGAACTAGTAACTAATCCCAACATGGAAGTATTGAAAAAACTCATATAAGCAAAAAATCTCAAATATCCTTGATCATGAGCCATATAATTGTCACTATAAAAAAGAACCAAAATTCCGACAGTAGTAATTAATATTAACATAATAGAAGTAAGTGGATCTATTAAGTGACCGAACTCTAAAGAAAAATCATTATTAATGGTCCAAGACCATACATATTGATAGATAAAACTTCTATTTATTTGCTGAATAGATAGATAGACCGAAAGTATCATAACTATACTTAACAAGAAAATACTAGGAAAAGCCCACATACGGCGAAGATTTTTTGTTGCCGTTGGAAAAAGTAGAAGTCCCACTCCTATTAACATAGGAACTGGAAGTGGAATGAAGGGGATAATCCATGAATATTGATATGTATATTCCATAAAAAAACCTTTTTATTTTTAATTAATTCTTTATAATTCACCGGCTCTTATATCTTTTTCTAGGTTCAATAAAAAATCAAGATATGGAATACTTAAATAGAATTTTCTATTCCTAATTATTCTGAATCTTTCTTCTTTAACCAATATTTCAAATATTCAAATCAAGAAGTTAGAATTGGTCAAATGAAGTTAGAATTGGTCAAATGATATGAATATGATCAAGTTACTATTTATATTTAAAATGAAATAAGACAATAATTCATTTTATTAATATTGAATATTAAGTAAAATTTTTATGAAAATGAAGAAAAAAATTCAATTATTATTACGTATTACGATAATTTATATGCATAGAGCAAATAACTACACCAAAATCGAGTAGTTAATACATTACTTTATTTTGATAGAAATAATAGGATGGTCCATACCAAAACGGGCGCAATAAAAAAAAGAACTCGTTTTTTTTTATTAGTTCGTTTATTCATAATCATTAACTAATTCATGATAGAACTGATTATACTCCATTCGAATAAAAGATATTTTTTTTCTTTGTAGAAAACGCTAGAATATCCCACACTTTTCTTTCAATACCAGGGAGAAGAAATAGAATTAAAAGAAAAGAGGAAATTACTAAGATAACTTTTCGAAAATCATGTATTCTTTGATTAACTACTAGTTTAATTCAAATTTTTAAATCCAAAAAATGTGTACTCGTTCTTTTCTTTTGAGTTTGACCAACTAATAAAAAACTAAAGTAATTTCAGTAATTTGGAATTTGTTAGGTAAGGATTGGTTTTTTTTGAACTTTTCGGTGTATTTTGTTACATGTATAAATATAGCACGACGAAAATAGACAGAGATATAAAAAAAAGAAAAAATGGAATTGTTTGACCAATAGATGTCTTTCACATTCAACTAGAGAAATGAATAACTTTTTTTCAAATTTTTAATGGCAGTTCCAAAAAAAAGTACTTCTATATCAAAAAAACGTATTCGTAAAAACATTTGGAAAAAGAAGGTATATCGGGCAGCGTTGAAAGCTTTTTCCTTAGCGAAGTCTCTTTCTACCGGGAATTCAAAAAGTTTTTTTGTACGACAATTAAATAGTCAAACACTAGATTAACTAATCTTAATCTGAAAATGGTACTTTTTTTTTTTAAAAAAAAAAAAGATACAAGGTTTCACTTTTTTTTGAATATGTTTTATCCGGTGGGGATTCTTATTTTCCTCATCGGTACAATTATCTGTCATATCATCATAATAAATAATAAAATTACAAAAAAAGTTTTTTCTTAGACAAAATGTTCAGTTCAGTCCAATATCGAATTAGTTTTCGAAATCCTAAAAAAAATTCTTTACATGACGAAAAACCAACCTAAGGCCTAAGGGTTAATA